CATATATAATATGTATAATATGTATAAGTATATAATGAGTCTTAGGGTCCCTGTATAAATAATATAGGGTGTGGTGTATATAATTAAAAGTGTAATGAGTCCTAGGGTCCCTGTATAAATAATATAAAAATTTTTAGGGTAAATATAAATGTGTTAATAATATAAGAGTACATTTAATAATAATTTCAGGGTAGTGCTGAAGGTAAATAGATTTTTTCGGTTTAGGGGTTTGACGGAAGACATCTTGCTGGATTGCTGCTTTGTGGGGGGTAAGGGGGGTTTACCGCCCAAAAAAATTTTTATTAAGACTCCCGGGGAAATAGGTAAATAGAGGTGATTTAATAAATTTATATAAAAATTTATGTCCTTCTCGCATTCATATTGTGTACTTATTAGGGAGAATGTACGATTCGTTGCAGTAACACGAAAAATGGGCTACCTTGACGGTTAATTATTTATGCACTCGAAATGGTGATGAATTGGAAGAAGCGGGCCGGAGGAGCGTAGTCGGGGGAGCGCCCCTTCTTCCCCCCCAAAAAAAAAATACCAGATGCTATTTGATGAGAAGAAGGCTAGGTTAAGGGCTTAGGATACTTGAGTGCATAAGGAGGGAGGCATTTGTGAAGTACATTTCGGCGTCTCTTATAAGAATGTCACAACAGATTCAACTCCGTCAGATGCCTTCTGAATGTTGGAGATGGTCAACTTGAGCTCTGACCCCTGAAGATTCAGATCTTCCTAGTCCCAGTCATATCCATATGGGGAGTTACGATAAGAATGGTCGAAACCAAAGTCTCTGTCCGAATTAGTGTGACTGACCTAAGTCACCGGGTTAGTAACGAACGTTAGTTCCATCCATTGACAATCTGTTGCTTGCACGACAGTGTGGGGATTGAGGAGACGATGGATTAAGTGAGGATAATAATTAATGATATGATTAAATTATGTTTATTATGATTTCCCTGTTGTAATGGATTATATGAGCGATAACGGTTTTAAAGTCCATAGGCTAACTATTTAATAATTCTTGCTTGATATCCATGTTTAATGTAATTTTATGGGTATTAGTAACGACTGTTGATAAAACAATATTGTCCGTTGAGCATTAACTTATTGTTAACAAGGATAGTTATGCTTAGATGGATGTTTAAGTGATATTACCTAGAAATAGTTGAATCTAATCTGTTGATAAAACACTTGAAATTAATCTATTTACCTCGGAGTGATACTTAAGGATAGGGTATATATCTCTTCGATGTAAAGGATAAGCCATTGGTGTACGTCTACTATTTATGTAATATATGGATAGGCATGGTTGGATGAATTTTATTAATGATTAATATTATTTATGTTTTGTTGGTTTATGGTGATTATTCTTTCGAGATTCCGAAAAAATATCATGCTTTAATAAATTTAGGACTCAACGATGGTTTAATATGGTGTAGAATTGGATGTGTATAACGAATTTATATTTGTTATGATATTCTAAGTGTAATGGGATACATGCTCGATTAAGGAGATATTAAGTGTTATGGTTCTGTATGTGATATTAATAATTTTTAGTTATTTATGAATCTAGGATTAATCTTACATAAATATGCTCGTATTCATTTTTAGGTTTGATGGGTATATTAAACATTAAAATTATGATAGTTATTTGGAAATGAATATTCATGTATTTCGCGGACTAATCTGGTAAACTTGTTATCGATTGCTAATGAATAATGTAAAATAAGAATATTATATTTATCAAGAATATTCATGTTTTAAAATAAGTTAATAGTGAAATTGATATTTTATGTATAAAACTCATTATGTTCATATAAAAAATTGTATGTTGATATTATATGCTTGGGGAAATTCTATTAATGTTCAACGTACATTATATTTATATAATAAATTGATATTACAAGGGAAATGATATGCTTGGGGAAATTCTATTAATGCTCTATATACATATATAGTCTATATACATTAATATTATGTATTATAAATGTATGTGGAAAAATATATTGTAAGGGAAATGATATGCTTGGGGAAATTCTATTAATGCTCTATATACATATATAGTCTATATACATTAATATTATGTATTATAAATGTATGTGGAAAAATATATTGTAAGGGAAATGATATGCTTGGGGAAATTCTATTAATGCTCTATATACATATATAGTCTATATACATTAATATTATGTATTATAAATGTATGTGGAAAAATATATTGTAAGGGAAATGATATGCTTGGGGAAATTCTATTAATGCTCTATATACATATATAGTCTATATACATTAATATTATGTATTATAAATGTATGTGGAAAAATATATTGTAAGGGAAATGATATGCTTGGGGAAATTCTATTAATGCTCTATATACATATATAGTCTATATACATTAATATTATGTATATGGACTATATATAGAAGTTTTGATGAAGTGTAGTTAAACGTAGAACGCCGGCTTTGGGGGTCGGTGGTGGGGGTTAAAGTCCCCCTGCTTCAAACAAATTATTTTAATGTGTGCTGGATGCTGCCAACAAAAAGTCTTGAGGAAATAGTTAGTTTCCAGTCTCCGGCTTACAAGACCGGTGCTTTAGTTAAGCTATCAAGACATCAGTTTAGTATTTTATTTTCTATTAATCCTAGAATTGGGAGACCAATGAGAAAAATTAAGAAATATACGATTGAGGCTAATTGTCCAATTAGAATGAAGGGGTCTTCTACTGGTTGTCCTCCGATTCATGTTAGGATTAGGGTGTCTGATACAAGTAGTCAAAATAAAATTTGAGTTAGAGGTCGAAATATTATGCTTCGTTGTTTTGCTGTGTGTAGGAGTGGTATTAATGCTAAGATAAGAATAGATATTACAAGGGCTATAACTCCTCCTAGCTTGTTTGGAATAGAGCGTAGGATAGCGTAGGCAAATAGAAAGTATCATTCTGGCTTAATATGTGGGGGTGTGACTAGAGGGTTGGCTGGTGTAAAGTTGTCTGGGTCCCCTAATAGGTTCGGTGAAAATATTGATAAAAGGGTGAGTATTATTAATAAGATGAGGAAGCCTAAGACATCTTTATAGGAGAAGTAGGGGTGGAATGGTACTTTGTCTGGGTTTGAATTTAGTCCTGTTGGGTTGGTAGATCCTGTTTCATGAAGAAATAATAAATGGATAACGCTGGCGGCAGCGATTAAAAAAGGAAGAAGGAAGTGGAAGGCGAAGAATCGTGTTAGTGTGGCGTTATCAACTGAAAACCCCCCCCAAATTCATTGAACTAATGTGTTCCCTACGTAGGGGATAGCGGATAATAGGTTAGTGATTACGGTTGCTCCTCAAAAGGATATTTGTCCTCATGGGAGAACATAACCAACAAATGCGGTGGCTATAACTAGGAATAGTAATACTACTCCAATATTTCAGGTCTCTTTATACAAGAAAGATCCGTAATAAAGACCTCGTCCGATATGGAGATAGATACAGATAAAGAAGAAAGAAGCTCCGTTTGCATGTAAATTTCGGATTAATCAGCCATAGTTAACATCTCGGCAAATATGTGCCACTGACGAGAATGCTATTGATGTATCTGCTGTATAGTGTATAGCTAGAAATAATCCTGTGATGATTTGTGCTACTAGGCAAACCCCTAAAAGAGAGCCGAAGTTTCATCATGCTGAGATATTAGATGGTGTGGGTAGGTCAATAAATGAGTTGTTTACAATTTTAATTAGTGGGTGGGATTTTCGGATATTTGGTGCCATTAGTTTCTATAGTTGAAAGACAACGGTGGTTTTTCAGATCACAAGTTCTGGTTAAAATCCTGATAGGAATTTATGACTTATTTTATGTCTTTTTTTTTAATAGGTTTAATTTTAGGATTAATTGCTGTGGCTTCTAACCCCTCTCCTTATTTTGCGGCTTTAGGATTAGTTGCGGCGGCTATTGCTGGGTGTTGGATTGTAATAGGGTTGGGTTCTTCTTTTTTATCATTAGTGTTGTTTTTAATTTATTTGGGTGGGATATTAGTGGTATTTGCTTATTCTGCTGCTCTGACTGCTGAACCGTATCCGGAAGCTTGAGGAAGTTGGTCTGTTGTATTATATGTTTTAATTTACTTGTTGGGGGTGGTGTGTGTTTTTAATTTAGTTAGTATTGAGGTTGATTTGGTTTATAATGATTTAGGGTTGTTTGTTGTTAAGGGCGATTGAAATGGGGTATCATTATTATATGAGTTTGGTGGTTGGTTATTAGTAATTTCTGGGTGGGTGTTGTTATTAACTCTTTTTGTTGTATTAGAAGTTAGTCGAGGGCATTTTAGTGGCTCTATTCGTGCGGTTAGATAAATAAGATAGCTATAGCTGAGGTTATTATAAACAGGGTGAGGTATGTTTTAATTAGGCCTTGTTGAATGTTTGAGGTGGTTTTAATTATTGGCAGTTGTTGATTGATTAGTCCTTGGGGGCCAATTTTTTCATATCATGAAAGATCAATTAAGTGGGTAGCAATGTTTTGTGAAGCATGTAGGTTAATTTTAGGTGTAAGCCGGTGGATAATAGTTTGGAAAAATCCTAAGGAGTTTGAGAATGTGTGTATCATGTTTTTTTGTGGAAGTATTTTGGATAAAATTATAGCTAAGTCTATGGCTGTAATTAGACCAATAATTGTTACAATAATTGCTGCTTGTTTTGCGATTATTGGTATTGTTATGATAGGGGATTTAATAGGAATTATGTTGTATGAAATTATAAATCCTGCTATAATACTTCCTCAGGCAAGTCGTTTGATTGGGTTAATAATGGTTTTGTTATTTTCGTTAATAGGGGAGATGGGGTTTGATCGTGGGTTTCCTATAATTGCGTAGAAGACAATTCGAAAGCTGTAAACTGCTGTGAAAGAGGTGGCGATAAGTGTTAATGTTAATGCTCAGGAGTTGGTTGAGGATGTGTTTATAGCTTCAATAATAGCGTCTTTGGAAAAAAATCCAGCGAGGAAGGGTGTTCCTATTAGTGCGAGGCTTCCAATTGTTAGACAAGAGGTTGTAATGGGGAGTGATTTTTGGAGGCCTCCTATTTTTCGAATATCTTGTTCATCATTTAGGCTATGAATAATAGAACCGGAGCATAAGAATAATATGGCTTTAAAAAAGGCGTGTGTGCAAATGTGGAAGAATGCTAATTGAGGTAGATTTAGTCCGATAGTAACTATTATTAGACCTAGTTGACTTGATGTGGAAAAGGCAATAATTTTTTTAATATCATTTTGCGTTAAGGCGCATGTTGCTGTAAATAGAGTTGTAATTGCACCTAAGCAGAGACAGATAGTTAAAGCGGTTTGATTTTCATTTATTAATGGGTGGATTCGAATTAAAAGGAAAATTCCTGCTACTACTATTGTGCTTGAATGTAGTAAGGCGGAAACAGGTGTTGGGCCTTCTATGGCTGCTGGCAGTCATGGGTGTAGTCCAAATTGAGCTGATTTCCCTGTTGCTGCTAAAATTAATCCTAATAGTGGTAGAGTTGGGGTGTTGTTTAGTGTAAAAATTTGTTGCAATTCTCATGAGTTTAGGTTTATAGATATTCATGCTATTGCTAGAATTAGGCCAATGTCTCCAATACGATTATAGATTACTGCTTGCAAGGCTGCTGTATTTGCGTCTGCTCGCCCGTATCATCACCCAATTAAAAGAAATGATATAATTCCTACCCCTTCTCAACCAATAAAAAATTGGAAAAAATTATTAGCTGTAACTAAGATAATTATTGCTACTAAGAATGTAAGTAGGTATTTAAAAAATCGGGTAATCATAGGGTCTGATGATATATATCATATAGCGAATTCTAAAATTGATCAGGTTACAAAAAGTGCGATTGGGAGAAAGAAGATAGTATAGATATCAAATTTAAAGCTGATATTAATATCAAATGAGTTAATATTTATTCATTGGATATTAGTTGAGATTATTTCTAATCCCTGGTCCAGATAAATTAGTAATGGAATTAAGCTAATTAAGAAGGCCATTTTTACTGCGGTTTTAGAAATAGGGTGTAATTTTGCAGAACTTTTATACGTATTGATAATAAGGGGTAAAATTAGGATAAAAATAGAAAGTAGTATAGTTGATGTAAATATAAGAGGTAGGTTCATAGCTTTTACTTGGACTTGCACCAAGAATTTTTGGTTCCTAAGACCAATGGATAGGCTATTCTCCTATAAAAGCCGAACAAGCCGTGGAGTTGAACCACGGTGATGAGTAATTAGCAGTTCTCAGTGTCCCCGCCTAGTTCGGTTGACAAGGGGAGTTTAACCCCTATTTTTAGAATCACAATCTAATGTTTTTTAAACTATGTCTACAGTAAAAAAATCCTCAAATAATCTCAGGTTTTATTATAATTGGTAAAATAGGGAGTAAGTGAAGAATAATAAGTGAGTGTTCTCGGGTATGTGTTGGGGAAATTTGTGATAGGTATAGTGGTGTTGGTCCTCGCTGGGTAATTAAGAATATATAAAGAGAGTAACTAGCAGTGAGTAGTGTGCCTAGGCCGGTTAGGATAATAGTTCAGCTTGATCAGGAGAATAGTGAAGTCATGATGGTGATTTCTCCTATGAGGTTAGGAGAGGGGGGAAGAGCTATATTAGCTAGATTAGATAGTAATCATCATGTTGCTATTAAAGGCAAGATGGATTGTATTCCTCGAGCTAATAGAAGTGCTCGGCTATGCGTTCGTTCGTAGTTAGTGTTAGCTAAGCAGAATAGGGCTGATGAAATTAATCCATGGGCGATTATCAGGACTACTGCCCCTGTTAAGCTTCATGGGGTTTGAATTAGTGCTGCGGAGATAACAAGTCCTATATGGCTTACTGATGAGTAAGCGATTATTGATTTTAGGTCTGTTTGTCGTAGGCAAATAGAGCTTGTCATAATAATACCCCAAAGTGATAAAATTAAAAAAGGATAAGCTAGGTTTTTTAATGCTGGGGTAAGGATTATTGAAATACGAATAATACCGTAACCCCCGAGTTTTAAGAGTACAGCTGCTAGCACTATTGAACCTGCGATTGGGGCTTCTACGTGTGCTTTTGGAAGTCATAAATGAGTTCCGTAAAGTGGTATTTTTACTATAAAAGCTAGTAAGCAAGCAAGTCATCAGATTTTGTGTGAGCATGTGTGGGCCAAAATGGTTGGTGAGATATAAATAATTGGAATGGATAATGACCCTGATTTAGATTGTAGTCATAGTAGTGCAACTAGTAGAGGTAAAGATCCCGCTAATGTGTAAAAAATAAAATATATTCCTGCGTTGAGACGTTCTGCTTGATTACCTCAACGTGTAATGACAATAAGAGTTGGAATTAAGGTTATTTCAAATATGATATAAAATAAAATTAATTCTGTTGCTGAGAAAGCTATGATAAGGGATAATTGAAGTAAAATAATTGTTGATAAAAATGTTCGTTGTCGTTGTATTGGCTCATGAGAAAGATGGTTTTGGCTTGCTAGGATTATTAATGGTAGTAATCAGCAAGATAAGATTAATAAAGGGGATGATAATGAGTCAATAGATATAAAATGGTTTATGAAATGAAAGGTTTCAGATGAGTTAAAAAATCATATTAAACTTAGTGATGCAATTAGTAGGCTTTGTGCCGCAAGAGATGGTCATAATCAATTTTTTTTTGTTAATCAAATAAGAGGAATTAGCATAAGTGTGGGAATAATAATTTTTAGCATTGTAGGAGGTTTAAGTTATGTAGGTTATCTGTCCCATGGGTTCGTGTTGTAGCTACTATTAGAGCTAGACCCGTTCCTGCTTCACAGGCTGAAAATGTTAATATTACTATAGGAGCCATAGTTAGAGTTGATATAGATAGTTGAGCGGGTCAGGAGCATAGGCCAATGTAAAGAGATAATATTACCCCCTCTAAGCACAAAAGAGCTGATAATAAATGGGTGCGGTGTAATGATAATCCAATTAATCCAAGGAAAAATGATGTAGAAAAGCTAAAGTGTACTAGTGTCATAGAGAGTTTATGGATTTAAACCATAGTTTGTTGAGTCGAAATCAACTGTCTTTTTTAGACTAAAATCTCATTCTGCTCACTCGAGGCCTCCTTGTACTCATTCATAGATTAATCCTACTGTAAGTAGAATAATAATTAAAGAGGCTCAGATTGAGGTTATAATTGGATTTGGGAGTTGGATAGCTCAGGGTGATGGAAGGAGAAGTGCAATTTCTAGATCAAAAAGTAGAAATAAAATAGCTACTAGAAAGAATCGCAGGGAAAAAGGTAATCGGGCAGAGCCTAGTGGATCAAACCCGCATTCGTAGGGTGACAATTTTTCAAGGTCTGGGTTAATTTGGGGAAGTCAGAATGCTAGTGTGGCCATAATAAGTGATAATGTTAAGGCAATTATAAGGATTACTGCTGTCATTACTTTCTCCTAGGTTTTAACTAAGGCTTCGTAATTGGAAGTCACGTGTACTTATATACTAAGAAAGTATGATCCTCATCAATAAATTGATACGTAAAGGAAAAGTCATACTACATCAACGAAGTGTCAGTATCATGCTGCGGCTTCAAACCCAAAGTGGTGTTTAGATGTAAAATGATACTGAATTTGTCGTATAAGGCAGACTAGTAAAAATAGGGACCCAATAATAACATGTAGGCCATGAAAGCCAGTGGCCACAAAGAATGTAGAGCCGTAGACTCCGTCTGCAATTGTAAAAGGGGCTTCGTAATATTCTATTGCTTGAAGAGCTGTGAAATACAACCCTAGTGTAATGGTTATTGCTAGTGATTGAATAGCTTCTTTTCGATTGCCGTGTATAATGCTATGATGTGCCCAAGTTACAGTGACACCTGAGGCTAGTAGTACGGCTGTGTTTAAAAGGGGTACTTCAAATGGGTTTAGTGGGGTAATTCCTGTAGGGGGTCAAATTTCTCCGATTTCTAAGGTAGGTGATAAACTTGAGTTATAAAAAGCTCAAAAAAACCCAATAAAGAAAAATACTTCTGATGTAATGAAAAGGATTATTCCGTATCGTAATCCTTTTTGTACCGGAGGGGTGTGGTGTCCTTGAAATGTTCCTTCTCGAATTACATCTCGTCATCATTGAATTATTGTTAAAATTATAGTAATTAATCCTAGCGTTATTAAAATTATAGATCCGAAATGGAATCATATTGCTAATCCTGATGTAAGTAGGAGGGCAGCTACTGCCCCTGTAAGAGGTCATGGGCTTGGGTCAACTATGTGATAGGCGTGTGCTTGGTGGGCCATTAAACGTTTTCTTGTAGGTAAAGGCTTAGTAAGAGAACAAAGACATATGCTTGAATTATTGCTACTGCAATTTCTAATAGTGTGAGTAAGAATAAAACTGTTGATGTCAGGATTGATACTGTGGGTATTATTGGAAGAAGGACAAATGCAGCTGTGGCAATAAGTTGGATTAAAAGGTGCCCAGCTGTTAAGTTAGCTGTAAGTCGTACTCCAAGGGCCAAGGGTCGAATAAATAGGCTAATTGTCTCAATGATGATGAGTACAGGGATTAAAGGGGTTGGTGTTCCTTCTGGGAGGAGATGTCCAAGGGCTACTGTTGGCTGGTTACGAAGTCCAATGATAACGGTGGCTAGTCATAATGGTACTGCGAGTCCTATATTTAAAGAGAGTTGAGTTGTTGGGGTAAATGTATATGGAAGTAGGCCAAGGAGGTTAAGTGATATAAGTATTAGTATTAATGATGTTAATATTAGGGCTCATTTATGACCTGGAAGGTTAATAGGTGAAAAGATTTGTTTAGTAAAATTTATAATAAATCATGATTGAAGAGTCGTTAGACGGTTAGTTAATCAGCGATTAGAAGGCGTAGGAAGAATTAAATAAGGGAAAGCAATAGCTACGTAAATTAATGGAATTAATAGTAGAGTAGGGCTCATGAATTGATCAAAAAAGCTTAAGTTCATGGTCAGTTTCAAGGGGTTGGTTTTGATTTTTCTGTATTTTGTGTTGTAGGCTCGTTTAATTGGCTGTGGTTAGCTACTTTAGGTGGGATTAGGATAAGTAGGACTAATCATGAAAAAATAAGGATTAAAAATCATGGGCCCGGGTTTAATTGTGGCATTTCATTAAGGGTGGTCGGGAGTCACCATTTTATAGCTTAAAAGGCTATCGCTTTTCCCATTATAGCTTCTTAATGAGGCTTCTAGTATTGATGAAGATCAGTTTTCAAAATCAGACAGTGGAACAGCTTCAACTACAATTGGCATGAAACTATGATTTGCTCCGCAAATTTCAGAGCACTGGCCATAAAAAATCCCAGGCCGTGCAATAATAAATGATGTTTGGTTAAGACGGCCTGGGATAGCGTCTGTTTTAATTCCAAGAGCAGGTATTGCTCAGGAGTGTAAAACATCTTCGGCTGTAATTAATATTCGGACGGGAGATTCTATAGGTACTACTATTCGGTTATCTACTTCTAGAAGACGAAATTGTCCGGAAGAGAGGTCATTAGTAGGAATTATATATGAGTCAAATGCTAGATCTTCGTAGTTAGTATACTCATAGCTTCAGTATCATTGATGTCCGATGGATTTTACTGTTAGATGAGGGTCACTTACTTCGTCTATTAAGTATAAGATCCGGAGTGATGGAAGAGCAATTACAATCAAGATGATAGCGGGTATAATAGTCCATACTATTTCAATTTCTTGGGCGTCTATAGAGTTAGTATTGGTTAATTTAGTTGTTATTATAATTGTAATAATATATAAAACTAATGTGCTAATAAGAAAGGCTGCTATTATTGTGTGATCATGGAAGTGGAGAAGTTCTTCTATAATTGGTGAAGCTGCGTCTTGTAAACCTAGTTGTGTAGGGTGTGCCATGTTGAGATGTGTTGGAGTTTAACCAGCTATTTCGCCTTGACAAGGAGATGTAATTATTTTACTAACGTCTCAGTAAGAAAATGGCAGATTGGTTATGCGTTTGACTTGAAATCAGGTTACGGGGGTTCGATTCCCTCTTTTCTCGTTAATTATGTTGGATTTGCACGAAAGCTGGCTCTTCAAATGTGTGATATGGAGGGGGGCATCCGTGTAATCATTCAATATTGGTTGATGTTAATTCAGTTAATGATACTTCTCGTTTTGCAGCAAATGCTTCTCAGATGATAAATATTATTATAATAACTGCTACTAGTGAGATTAAGGATCCAACTGATGAAACTGTATTTCATAATGTGTATGCGTCGGGGTAGTCTGAGTATCGACGTGGCATTCCTGCTAATCCAAGGAAATGTTGTGGGAAGAATGTTATATTTACCCCAGCAAATATTACACCAAAGTGAATTTTTGTTCATGTTTCGTGCAGGGTGTAGCCTGTAAATAGGGGGAATCAATGTACAAATCCGCCCATAATAGCAAACACTGCTCCTATTGATAATACATAATGGAAATGAGCTACTACATAATAAGTATCATGAAGGACAATATCTAAAGATGAGTTGGCTAATACAATACCAGTTAGTCCTCCAACAGTAAATAGAAAGATAAACCCAAGTGCCCATAATATTGCGGCGTCTCATTTAATAGCTCCTCCGTGCATTGTGGCTAGTCAGCTAAATACTTTTACACCAGTAGGGATAGCGATAATTATAGTGGCTGATGTAAAATAGGCTCGAGTATCAACATTAAGGTCAACAGTGAATATATGATGGGCTCAGACAATAAATCCTAATAGGCCAATAGATATTATAGCCCAGACTATTCCTATATATCCAAATGGTTCTTTTTTTCCGGAGTAATATGTAACAATATGTGAAATTATTCCAAATCCTGGAAGAATCAGAATATATACTTCTGGATGACCAAAAAATCAAAATAGATGTTGGTATAAGACTGGGTCTCCACCTCCAGCCGGATCAAAGAATGTTGTATTTAGATTTCGGTCTGTTAATAATATTGTAATTCCTGCTGCTAAAACAGGAAGAGATAAGAGGAGTAATACAGCTGTAATTAGGACGGATCAGACAAATAGTGGAGTTTGATATTGTGTTATGGCTGGGGGTTTTATGTTGATTGTTGTTGTAATAAAATTAATTGCCCCAAGAATTGAAGAGACCCCAGCTAAATGGAGAGAAAAAATAGTTAGGTCTACAGAGGCTCCGGCATGTGCTAGATTTCCTGCTAAAGGTGGGTAGACTGTTCATCCAGTACCGGCACCAGCTTCTACTCCTGATGAGGCTAGTAGTAATAAAAAAGAAGGGGGCAAGAGTCAGAAGCTTATATTATTTATTCGGGGGAAGGCCATGTCAGGGGCCCCGATTATTAAGGGAACAAGTCAGTTTCCAAACCCACCGATCAGAATTGGCATTACTATAAAAAAGATTATTACGAAGGCGTGGGCAGTAACAATCACATTGTAAATTTGATCGTCTCCAAGAAGAGCCCCAGGTTGACTTAATTCTGCTCGGATTAGAAGACTGAGGGCTGTGCCTACTATTCCAGCTCAGGCACCAAATACGAGATATAGAGTGCCAATGTCTTTATGATTAGTTGAAAAAAATCAGCGAGTGATCACCACAGGTAAAATGGCCGAGTGCTAGGCGGTGGGTTGTAGCCCCAAGAATAAGGGTTAAATTCCCTTTTTTATCAAGTTCCGCGTTGTCAGACATATTCGATTGCAAATCGAAAGAAGCAAATGAGAATTTGCCGGGGCTTCTCCCGTTTTTTACGAAGACGGGAGAAGTAGAATAAAGCTCGCTGGATAGAGTGTTTAGCTGTTAACTAAGATATTGTGGGATCGAGGCCCTCTATTCTAGAAAGGCTTTAGCTTAATTAAAGTAGTTGAGTTGCATTCAGCTGATGTTGGATAAAATCCTGCAAGCCTTAGCAGAAGCTAGGAGATTTTAACTCCTATTTAGGGCTTTGAAGGCCTTTAGTTTAAGTTATCTTAAGCTTCTATGTAAGTAGTGGGGAAATAGGGAGAAGTAGGATTGATAAGGAGAATATTATCGCTAGTAATAGGGATGGTTGTTTAGATATTTGATTAAAATTAATTTTAGTGTTATTTATGCTTGGATGTGTTGTTAGTGATGCTGAATATGATAGACGGAGGTAGAAGTATAGACTTAATAATGCTGATAGTGCTATTATTGTAGCTACTATGTTAATATCTTGTTTTGTTAATTCTTGAATAATTAGTCATTTAGGTATAAATCCTGATAGTGGTGGTAAGCCTCCTAGGGATAATAAAGTTAATACTGTGAGTGAGGAGATAATAGGAGATTTTTGTCAGGATGTTGAGAGCGTTTTAATTTTAGTAGATGAGGTTTGTTTTAGGGCTAGAAATAATGTTGAAGTTATGATCAGGTAAATAATAAAGTTGAGTAGGGTTAGTTTTGGTGCTATCGTTAAAATAGCTACTATTCATCCTAGGTGGGCAATAGATGAGAATGCTAGTACTTTTCGTAAATGAGTTTGGTTTAGTCCCCCCCATCCTCCAACTAGGGCTGATAAGAGCCCGATTGTTAAAAGAATTTCTGGTTTAAATGAGTTTTGTGTTAATAAAAGAAGAGACATAGGGGCAATTTTTTGTCAAGTTGATAAAATTAAGCCAGTTGTTAGATTAAGTCCCTGAAGTACTTCTGGTAATCAGAAATGAAATGGGGCTAAACCTAGTTTTATACATAATGCAATTGTTAGGGTAGAAATTGATAATTGATTAGATATGTTTAAGATTGATCATTCTCCGGTGTCTCAGGCGTTATTTACGCTTGAGAACAGGATTAGGGCTGAGGCGGCTGCTTGGGTGAGGAAATATTTAATTGATGCTTCTACAGATCGGGGGTGGTGTTGTTGTGTTATTAATGGGATAATTGCTAGTGTGTTAATTTCTAACCCGGTTCAGGCTAAAAGTCAATGGTGACTTGATAAGGTGGTGATAGTTCCAATAGCTAGGCTCGAAATAATGATTGAAAGTGCGACTGGGTTCATTAGTGAGGGAAGGAGTTTAACCAACATATTTGGGGTATGGGCCCAAAAGCTTATTTAGCTGACCTTACTAGGAGATTGTATAATTGGAGTACGGAGGGTTTTGATCTCTCAGGCGCAGGTTCAATTCCTGTTCTTCTAAGGATATGAGGGGGTTTGAACCCCTATAGTTCACTGCATCAAAGTGATCCCTAACTTTCGGGCACATTCCTATATTTGTGGTGGTAGTCCGTTTCAGGAAATTGGTATGGTAATATGGAGGAGGATTATAGCCAGAGTAATTGGTAGAAAATTTTTTCATACTAGGTGTATTAATTGATCATATCGAAATCGAGGATATGAAGCTCGAATCCATAAGAAAATAACTGACAGGGCGGATGCTTTAAGTATTAACGAAATGGTGGTGAATTCGTGGGTATAATTGAATGACCCTAAGAAAAGGATTGTGGATAAAGTATTTATTATTAAAATATTAGCATATTCTGCTAGGAAAAATAGGGCAAATGGTCCCCCTGCATATTCTACGTTGAATCCAGATACTAGTTCGGATTCACCTTCAGTTAGGTCAAACGGGGCTCGATTGGTTTCTGCTAGAGTGGAAATATATCATATTGCTGCTATTGGTCATCCAGGGATAATAAGTCAGATGTGTTCTTGAGTAATATTAAAGTTAAATAGTGTGAATCCGCCTGTAAGGATAATTATACAAAGGAGAATTAAACCCAGGGTTACTTCATATGAAATTGTTTGGGCTACTGCTCGTAGAGCCCCGATAAGAGCATATTTAGAGTTTGATGCTCATCCTGATCCTAGGATGGAGTATACTGTTAGGCTGGATAATGCCAAGATAAATAGGATTCCTAGATTAATATCTGCTATAGAGAATGGTATTGGAATAGGAGTTCAGATGGATAGGGCTAGTATTAGTGCAAGGGTTGGGGCTAAAAGAAACATGGTTTGTGAAGATGTTGATGGTCGAATAGGTTCTTTAATAAATAGTTTTACACCGTCTGCAATGGGTTGAAGAAGACCTATTGGGCCAACAATGTTAGGACCTTTTCGATGTTGTATATAGCCTAGAACTTTGCGTTCAAGTAATGTAAGGAAAGCTACAGCCAGTAGAATAGGCACTATGAAAAGTAAGGGGTTAATAAGGTGTGTGATTACTTCAGTCATAGTTAGTGAGGGGATTTGAACCCCTAGTTGAAAGGGCTTAGGTCTTTTGCATAACCGGGTGCTGCCACACTAACAAGCCCCCCTTTTCTGGGGGTGGGTTTTAAGTCTATAATTAGTTTAGTGGTAGCACTAAGATTAGATTGAAGCGTGTTTTTGCATTGGCTTCACTTTTCCGGTCCTTTCGTACTAGGAAGAGTATTTCACAGATAGAAACTGACCTGGATTGCTCCGGTCTGAACTCAGATCACGTAGGGCTTTAATCGTTGAACAAACGAACCGTTAGTAGCGGCTGCACCACTAGGGTGCCCTGATCCAACATCGAGGTCGTAAACCTACTTGTCGATATGAACTTTCTAAGTAGATTGCGCTGTTATCCCTAGGGTAACTTGGTTCGTTGATCAGTGAGACTGGATCAAGTAGGTCAGATATTCTGATATTTAGAACTGTCGTTCTTTTTTTAGGATGTTGTCCTTTCTTCTCGGAGGATTTTTTATTCTCCGTGGTCACCCCAACCAAAAACGCTAGGTCATTCATACTTAATTAAATAAGTTGTATCTTTTGATTGAAAAAATAGGGTAAGTGACTTGTGTTTAAAGCTCCATAGGGTCTTCTCGTCTTGTGCAGTTATTCCAGCTTCTGCACTGGAAGATCAGTTTCACTGACTAAATAAGAGAGACAGTTGAATCCTCGTGGTGCCTTTCATACCAGTCTTTATTTAAAAGACAAGTGATTACGCTACCTTTGCACGGTCAGAATACCGCGGCCGTTGAACAGTTTGTCACTGGGCAGGCTAGACCTCTTATGCTTGTTTATTTGCAAGAGGCGATGTTTTTGGTAAACAGGCGAGATTCAATGTTTGCCGAGTTCCTTTCTTATTTTTTTGTCTTTCCTTTGATGTTCTTGTGTTAGGTTAACGCTTGGTATGAGCAGGTTTTTCTTGTTTTGTTATTGCAGTTTTTTCATTAAGGGCGTTGATTAACGGTGATAAATTCGTTCTGTTTTACACTCACATTAGGAGGATGTTTTATCCTGGTTACTAGTTCTAGCATAAGTTCTTCCATGAGATCATGGAGTAGCTCGATATTGTTGTTGGGTTTAGATTTAAATGCTATAATTATTGGAATAATTTGTGATGAGCTTTGACGCTTTCTTCACAGGTGGCTGCTTTTAGGCCCACTGAGATTGTTTTCCTTGGAGAATATAGTCTTAACCCATTATTTTAGGTTGTATCCTTTTTCAATTTGGCTGTACCCAGATTGAATAGATCTTAATAGGTGTTTTATACTTAGGTTGTTATAAACATTTTTAAGACAGAGCTTATACTCTTTTCTCGAGCAACCAGCTATCACTAAGCTCGTTAGGTCTATCACCTCTACTTAGGGGTCTCTCCACTCTTTTGCCACAGAGACGGATTTGCTCTATAAGCTGCCCCGGAGTAGCTCGCTTAGTTTCGGGTAGTCAAACTTAAATAGCTTTTTGCTTGAGTATGACTGGCTAGACCATGATGCAAAAGGTACGAGGTTAAATCTCTGCTATTTTTTGCTTGTGGTAGTTTTTCATTTCTATTTCATCTTTCCCTTACGGTACTAAATCTATAGCTTTTGTTTATGGTTCTATCGCCAATACTAAATATTTAAAATGTTTTGGTTATTAAAGATAGGGTATTAGAGTATTTATATGGTCTATGTAAGCTAGACTTTAGGCTCAAAATGGTTTGATTTTAACAAACATTGAATCGGTGTAAGCGAATGGCTTTAAGTTAAGCTACATTTTGTTCCAAGCACACCTTCCGGTGTACTTACCATGTTACGACTTGCCTCTTCTTTATATTAGTTAAAGTCTTATGTATATTCGTGGGGTTTTAAAGAGGGTGACGGGCGGTGTGTGCGCGCCCCAGGGCCATTTTAAAAAGAACACTATTGTTTCTTTTTACTGCTAAATCCACCTTCTAACCAGATTTCATAATGGTTTTTCGTTTATTCTAGATAATAGAAAATGTAGCCCATTTCTTCCCACTTCATAAGCTACACCTTGACCTGACGTTTTTATTACAAATATTTATGCCTACTCGGGTACCTTCACAGGGTGGGCTGGCGACGGTGGTATATAGGCTGAGTTTGCTAGAAGTGGTGAGGTTAAGCGGGGGTTATCGATTATAGAACAGGCTCCTCTAGGTGGGTGTGGGGCACCGCCAAGTCCTTTGGGTTTTAAGCTAATGCTCGTAGTTCCCTGGCGGATTTTAGTGTAAGTGGTCAAAGTTTAAGGCTGGGCATAGTGGGGTATCTAATCCCAGTTTGTATCCCAGCAGTCGTGAGTTCAAGTTGTTGAAAGTAGAGTTACTTTCGTAATTGTTTTTCTAAGCAGCGAAAGCGTGCGACAGCTGAGTTGAAATTTAACTCTATTGTTTAAGGCCTTTAATCACGCTTTACGCCGTTAGTTGTCAACTTGAGTCTCTCGTATAACCGCGGTGGCTGGCACGAGATTTACCGGCTCTAATAACTGTAACTGATTCAAGCTTAACGCTTATAATCAATGTCTATCACTGCTGAGTTCCCTTAGGGGTGTGGCGTAGCAAGGTGTCTTGGGCTTATGTTGTGCCTGATACCAGCTCCTTATCCCCTTGGAAAGGGGGCGTAAGGGCATTTTCACCGGGGCGCGGATACTTGCATGTGTAAATTTAGTTAAGGTTGATTACAAGGCTGGGACCAAACCTTTATGTCATCGGATCTTTTTAGGGATCATCTTAGCGTCTTCAGTGCTATGCTTTAATTAAGCTACGTTGAC